ATTTTTCATTGAAAGAATCTACACAAATATATTTTTATCTATCATTAATATTCCCAGAATGAAGAGAAAATTATTTCTTGAATCAACAAAAAAAATAATGAATAAATCCATTTACAATAATGAAACAAATCAAGAAATAATTAATAAAAAAAATCAAAATCCAATTGAGTTTATTTCGACTATAAAAAAGGCACTTTATAATATTAGTAATAGTAAGACAAATTCACATATTTTTTCTGACTTATCGTACTTGTCACAAGCATATGTATTTTACAAATTATCACAAACCCAAGTTATTAACTTGTATAAATTAAAATCATTTCTTCAATATCAAGAAATCCCTTTTTTTCTTAAGCCTGAAATAAAGGATTCTTTTGAAACACAAGGAATAGTTCATTCTAAATTAAGGGATAACAGACTTCCGAGTTCTGAAATGAATCAATGGAAAAACTGGTTAAGAGGACATTATCAATACGATTTATCTCAGATCAGATGGTCTAGATTAATACCACAACAATGGCGGAATAGAGTTTATCAACGTCGTATGGTTAAAAGGAAAAATTTCAGCAAATGGAATTCATATGAAAAAGACCAATTAATTGATTACAAAAAACCAAATATTTTGGAAGTCTATTCATTATCGAATCAAAAAGATAATTTTCAAAAATACTATAAATATGATCTTTTAGCATATAAATCTATGAATTCTGAAAATAAAAAGGACTCATTTATTTCTAGATCGCCGTTTGAAGGAAATAAGAATCAAGAGATTTCTTATAATTCCAACACATATAAAGACACTTTTTTTGATATGATGAGGAGTATCCCTATCAATAATTATCTAGGAAAGGGCGATATTCTATATATGAAAAAAACTCGCGATAGGAAATATTTGGATTGGAAAATTATCAATTTTGATCTTAGACAAAAAGTCGATATTGAGGCCTGGATCACGATCGATGCCAATAGTAATCAAAATACTAAGATTGTTACTAATAATTCTCAAATAATTGATAAAAAAAATATTTTTTATCTTATGATTCCAGAAATGAATCGACCAAACTCTCCAAAAGTCTTTTTTGATTGGATGGGGATGAATGAAAAAAGACTAAAGCGTCCCATATTGAATCTGGAACTTTGGTTCTTCCCAGAATTTTTGTTACTTTATAATACATATAAAACGAAACCTTGGTTTATACCAAGCAAATTACTTCTTTTAAATTTGAATAGAAATGCAAATAGTAATGCAAATAGTAATGAAAATCAAAATCAAAAGATTAATGAAAAGCAAAAGGGAAGTTTTTTGATACCATCGAATAAAAAAATAAAGAATCGAAATCAAGAAGAAAAAAAAACCACAAGCCAAGGGGATCTTGGATCCGTTCTTTCAAACCAACAAAAAGATATTGAAAAAGATTATGCGAGATCGGACATGAAAAAAGGTAAAAAGAAAAAACAATACAAAAGTAACATGGAAGCAGAACTAGATTTGTTCCTGAAACGTTATTTTCTTTTTCAATTGAGATGGGACGATACTTTGAATCAAAGTATGATCAATAATATTAAGGTATATTGTTTCCTGCTTAGACTAATAGATCCAAGAAAAATTTGTATATCCTCGCTTCAAAGGGGAGAAATGAGTTTGGATATAATGCTGATTCAGAAGAATTTAACTCTTCCAGAATTGATGAAAAGGGGAATATTGATTATCGAACCCATTCGTCTGTCTGTAAAAAACGACGGACAATTTATTATGTATCAAACCATCGGTATTTCGTTGGTTCATACGAGTAAGGACCAAACTAATCAAAGATACCGAGAGCAAAGATATGTTGCTAAGAATCATTTTGATGAATCTATTCCACCACATGAAAGAATAACAAGAAATAGAGACAAAAATCATTTGGATTTGCTTGTTCCTGAAAATATTTTCTCGTTTAGGCGTCGTAGAAAATTGAGAATTCTAATTTGTTTCAATTCAAAGAATAGGAATGATGTAGATAGAAATCCTGTATTTTGCAACGAAAAGAATAGCAGCCAAGTTCTAGGTGACAGTAATCACCTTGATAGAGAGACAAATCAATTAATGAAATTTAAGTTCTTTCTTTGGCCTAATTATCGATTAGAAGATTTAGCTTGTATGAATCGTTATTGGTTTGATACCAATAATGGCAGTCGTTTCAGTATGTTAAGGATACATTTGTATCCACGATTGAAAATTCGTTGATAGTACATTTTTCCTATATATCCTCTACTATATAGGATATATGAAAGCAAATAAATATACACATCACACGTCCTGTCTTACATTTCATTCTAAATATCCAATACTAAATGAATAATTATCAATTCGATCTAGAAATGAATCAACAGAACCTTCTTCATTTTAGGTCTTAATTCTTCGCTTTTGTGAATACGAAAATGTGCCAATCCTTTTCTCTCCCTATCGAAATCTAATTTTCAATTGGATTGATTCATTTGAATTGATAAAATTAGGAGTTTATAAAGAAATTTGGATTAGATTATTGTATCTACCACATTCAAATGAATGACATTATTATTACTGATCGGTAAAATCCATATCTGTAAAAAGGGAGAGGAGGCATTTTTTTATGGTAAGAAATTCATTCATTTCGGTTATTTCTCAAAAAGAAAACGAAGAAAACAGAGGGTCTGTTGAATTTCAAGTATTCAGTTTCACCACTAAGATAAGGAGACTTACTTCACATTTGGAATTGCACAAAAAAGACTATTCATCTCAGAGAGGTTTGCGAAAAATTTTGGGAAAACGTCAACGACTACTGGCTTATTTGTCAAAAAAAAATAGAGTACGTTATAAAGAATTAATTGGTCAGTTGGATATTCGAGAGACAAAAACTCGTTAATTTAAAGAGTGATATCATTTGAACTTATTCGTTTCAATTTTGATGAACTTCTTTTTACTTTCAGCAATTCATGGAAGAATGACTCGGTAAAAAACTTATGATTGCACCAACTACAAGAAAAGACCTCATGATAGTCAATATGGGTCCTCACCACCCATCAATGCATGGTGTTCTTCGACTTATCGTTACTCTCGATGGTGAAGATGTTATTGACTGTGAACCAATATTGGGTTATTTACACAGAGGAATGGAGAAAATTGCGGAAAACCGAACAATTATACAATATTTGCCTTATGTAACACGTTGGGATTATTTAGCTACTATGTTCACAGAAGCAATAACCGTAAATGGACCCGAACAACTAGGCAATATTCAAGTACCTAAAAGGGCTAGCTATATCAGAGCCATTATGTTGGAGTTGAGTCGTATAGCTTCCCATTTGTTATGGCTTGGCCCTTTTATGGCAGATATTGGGGCACAGACCCCTTTCTTCTATATTTTTCGAGAACGAGAATTGATATATGACCTATTCGAAGCTGCCACCGGTATGCGAATGATGCATAATTATTTTCGTATCGGAGGAATAGCTGCTGATCTACCTCATGGATGGATAGAGAAATGTTTGGATTTTTGCGATTATTTTTTAAGGGGGGTTGCTGAATATCAAAAGCTTATTACACGGAATCCCATTTTTTTAGAACGCGTTGAGGGCGTAGGCATTATTGGAGGAGAAGAAGCACTAAATTGGGGTTTATCAGGACCAATGCTACGAGCTTCCGGAATACAATGGGACCTTCGTAAAGTTGATCATTATGAGTGTTATGACGAATTTGATTGGGAGGTTCAATGGCAAAAAGAAGGGGATTCATTAGCTCGTTATTTAGTACGAATCAGTGAAATGACAGAATCCATAAAAATTATCCAACAGGCTCTGGAAGGAATTCCAGGGGGGCCCTTTGAGAATTTAGAAATCCGACGCTTTGATAGAATAAAGGATACTGAATGGAATGATTTTGAATATCGATTTATTAGTAAAAAACCTTCTCCAACTTTTGAATTGTCCAAACAAGAACTTTATGTAAGAGTCGAAGCACCAAAAGGAGAATTGGGAATTTTTCTAATAGGAGATCAGAGTGTTTTTCCTTGGAGATGGAAAATTCGCCCACCGGGTTTTATCAACTTGCAAATTCTGCCTCAGTTAGTTAAAAGAATGAAATTGGCTGATATTATGACGATACTAGGTAGTATAGATATCATTATGGGAGAAGTTGATCGTTGAAATGATAATTGATAATACAACAGAACTACAAGCTATCCATTCGTTTTCCAGATTGGAATTCTTAAAAGAAGCCTATGGGATCATATGGGTGCTTGTCCCTATTTTGACTCTTGTATTAGGAATCACACTAGGTGTACTAGTAATTGTTTGGTTAGAAAGAGAAATATCTGCAGGGATACAACAACGTATTGGACCTGAATACGCCGGCCCCTTGGGAATTCTTCAAGCTCTAGCAGATGGCACAAAACTACTTTTCAAAGAGAATCTTTTTCCATCTAGAGGGGATACTCGTTTATTCAGTATCGGACCATCCATAGCAGTCATATCCATTTTACTAAGTTATTCAGTAATTCCTTTTGGTTATCGCCTTATTCTAGCCGATCTTAGTATTGGTGTTTTTTTATGGATCGCTGTTTCAAGTCTTGCTCCCGTTGGACTTCTTATGTCGGGATATGGATCAAATAATAAATATTCCTTTTTAGGTGGTTTAAGAGCTGCTGCTCAATCAATTAGTTATGAAATACCATTAACTCTATGTGTATTATCAATATCTCTACGTGTGATTCGGTGAGACATAAAATTTCCCCTATTTCTTTTCTTTCTAATAAGAAAGTTAAATGAGTTGAATATATTTTATTTTTTTATTCAGCATTCGGGTTGATGAACTAAACCAGATAGTTATATGAGTGAAATAAAACGGCTTTTGAATTTGCAGTTAAAGGGATTGAATCTCATTTCCTATGTACAAGAATGAAATGAAAGTAAATATAAGCAAAGCAGTCGAGACTGTTTACCCCAAGATTGGTTGATTAGTCATCATGGCTTGAAGCGGGTTC